CATTTTCCCTAGATACCATCTATTCTATTTTTGAGCTATTTCGTGACTATATAGATTTTGTTAAAGATTCATCTTCATCTTTTTTAGAAATCAAAAAGATGAAGATGAATAGAAATCAAATAGATTTAAAATGGATTCTTTGGTAAATCAATTGCAAAGTGCTTTTCTATTTCTAGAATCGCCAGTATATTTTTTACATCTTCTATGCGAAAATCTTCAATTTTCATAAGGTCTTCTTGACTGTTATTCAAAAGGTCTAATAATGTATGTATATTGGACTTTTTGAGGCAATTATAAATCTTAGGAGTCAAGTCTGATTGGTCAATAAAAATATATTTCAATGCTGTTTCTTTTTTATTTTTCCTTAGTTTAGCTGATCTATTCAGAAAAGTAAAAAGGGGTAAAGTAATCTTGTCTTGATTATTTTCTAAATGGAAGTTTTCTTCTTCTGCATGTAGAAAGGGAATAAATAAATTAATCAAATTCCGGGAGGCTTCATGAAGTGCTTCTTTAGGAGTTAAACTTCCATCTGTCCATATTTCTAGAAAAAGTATCTCTTGCTTTTCATTCCCATTTCCATAAGAATGAACACTATGATTCGCATTTCGAACAGGCATGAATACAGCATCTATAGGATAACTTCCATCTTGAATGTTGTTTGGCTGTTTTTTACGATAACCACGATTCCGCTCGATTTGTAATCCAATGCACAAATCAATTGGTTCCGTTAAGCTAGCTATATGTTGTGTATTATCAATGATTTCTACAGAAGGCGGTAAGATAATGTCTTGAGCAGTTACATATCCAGGACCCTTAACGCAAATAGATGCGTCACGAGTTCCATACAAATTGCTTTTTAATACAATTTCTTTCAAATTCATTAAAATTTCATGTACTGATTCTTGAATACCTGTTCGAGTAGAAAATTCGTGTGCTATGTTCTCAGATTTTGCGCGTGTGATACATGTTCCTTCTATTTCTCCAAGTAAAGCTCTTCGCATCGCAATACCTATTGTGTCGGCTTGACCCTTCATAAGTGGAGACAGAATAAAGCGTCCATAATAAAGCCGTTTACTATCGTCTCTTGATTCAATACACTTCCACTGCAGTGTCCGAGTAGATATTGTTACTTTCTCTCGAACCATAATAATATTATTTTTGATCAAATCATTTAATTATTTATTTCTCTTGAAATCTTTTCACTCTGTATTTTCACTCTTTAGTTTTACACACGTCTTTTTTTAGGGGGCCTGCAGCCATTATGTGGCATAGGGGTTACATCTCGGACAAAACTTAATAGTATACCACTTCTGCGAATAGCTCTTAATGCCGCATCTCTTCCGAGACCAGGACCTTTTATCATGACTTCGGCTCGTTGCATACCTTGATCCACTACCGTCCGAATAGCATTTCCTGCTGCAGTTTGAGCAGCAAACGGTGTCCCTCTTCTCGTGCCCCTGAATCCGCAAGTTCCGGCGGAAGACCAAGAGATCACCCGACCTCGTACATCTGTAACGGTCACAATAGTATTGTTGAAACTTGCTTGTACATGAATAATTCCTTTTGGTATTTTACGTGCATTCTTACGTGAACCAATACGTCCATTCTTACTCTTGCGCGAACCAATTCTTGGGAAAGGTTTTACCATATTTTTTCATCTCATAAATCTAAGTCAAAGGTTTATGGATCTCTCTATTTTATGGCAAAATAGATCTTTGGACATCAGGTCCTTTAGAGAATCCCCCTTTCCCGTTTATAAGAATTATCCTTGTCTTTGTTTATGCCTCGGGTTGAGGCAAATTACTATAATTCTACGCCGTCTCCGTATCAGTCGACATTTCTCACAAATTTTACGAACAGAGGCCCTTATTTTCATATTTGTCATTCCTTAATTTTGAACATACATACTTTTTTTGAAGAAACCCAGTTTCTTAAAATTGTAAAATCAATCTTGAATTCTATCTCTATAAAACGAAAAGGATTCGGATCCTTTCTGAAACATAACTTCATTTTCATTATCTAAATTGAAATGAATCCGTAGAAAGTGATTCAGGAAGGTTTAATTACTGAATCCATTTTTTTTGTTCTTTCATTCTGTCTAAAACTCTTGAAGTATCAACTAACTAAAGGAATGTGGAGGAGAATAATATTAGAAACCCGTTCTTTCTTTTTTTTTCACAAAAAGGGAAGTCCCGGACATTGGAAAGATTACCATATATAACACAAGATTTCTCCACCGATTCTTTCTAGTCGAGCTTCTCGGTCTGTCATTATACCCCGAGAAGTAGAAAGAATTACAATCCCCATTCCGCCTAAAATTCTAGGAATTTTATGATAGTTAGAATAGATTCGTAGACCAGGTCTACTGATCCGTTTTAAATTTAAATTAGTTCTATATGGTCCTTTCCTATTCCTTCTATGTCGTAAGGTTAAAACGAAAAAAATTTTGTTTCCTTCTTGGTGTTTCCTCACATTTTCAATAAAACCCTCTCTTAAAAGT